TTAATCCCGTCTATAATGATTGATGAATTAACAACTATCAATTGAACTTATTCTTTCATTTGAATTGGTATTTTTGCTTATCTTCGTATATTGAAACTTAGGGAAGTGCTTTATAAACATATGGATAAAAAGAACACATTTCATTTAACTCCTTCATCTTCATGCTTACTATAACTAGTTATTTCGGTTTTCTACTAGCAGCTTTAACTATAACCTCAGCTCTCTTTATTGGTCTGACCAAGATACGACTTATTTGAAATTAATTGAATGAACACAACGCATAAAAAGAAATCTTTCTGTGGTATTCATAGACTCTATAGTTCCTTAGAGAGTCAATTTCCAATTAGTGGTCATTGAGATTCATGAGCAATGCGGATTAATATGTAGGGATAGATATTACCTCTCCTTTTTCCCTTTCAAAAAAATGGAAATGATTGAAGTTTTTCTATTTGGAATTGTCTTAGGTCTAATTCCTATTACTTTAGCTGGATTATTTGTAACTGCATATTTACAATACAGACGTGGTGATCAGTTGGATCTTTGATTAAATTAATTAACATCTTTTTTTTAATTGACCTCCTCTCCTCTTTTCTTTAATCCAAAGGAGGTCAAATTAAGATTACTGTTCAATTATTTAATTGTTCAATTATTTAATTGTAATTTTGGGACTAACCTAACCAAGAATGGAATCACGCTCTGTAGGATTTGAACCTACGACATCGGGTTTTGGAGACCCACGTTCTACCGAACTGAACTAAGAGCGCTTTCTTATCTTCTTATCATTATCACACTAGCTAAAACGAAAAAAAAAGAAGAGGATTTTTTTTCTAACCCGAATACATCTTGTATACATAAGACTATCATATAGAATATGATATAATATAAAAAAGATAAAGATTATGTATGCCTGATTTTAATCGATTTCAAGAAATCCCTCGTTACTGCTCAGACGAGAAGTAATAGGTAGGGATGACAGGATTTGAACCCGTGACATTTTGTACCCAAAACAAACGCGCTACCAAGCTGCGCTACATCCCTTTCAATTGGTCTACAGTGTCATTTTATAGAATCCCTGTCTTGTTTTCAAAATCCTTATTTTCTCCATTGATATATCCAAGTTATCTTGCCATTTCTTTTTTTTATTCTCATGTAACATTTATTCTCATGTAACATATAATAATAATAGAAGGCTTATATACACATGAATATGAAACTCATCGTAAAAAGAAAAAATAACTAAAAAAGGGAATATTTTTTGGGAATGCTCAGTCGGAAGGGACGTCTTTTTCGGTTTTAAGAAAAGGAAAATCTTATCTACCGAATCATTGTAGATTTCAATTGGAATTAGGAATTCCGTGTACAAATAAAATACAAGCGGTCCTTAACTACTTACATATATATTATATCGGATCATATATGTATTAACATTAGGCATTACAATAAATAATACAATAAATAAATAAAAAGAATAAAGAAGGAGGATTTAAAATGCGAGATCTAAAAACATATCTTTCCGTGGCACCGGTACTAAGTACTCTATGGTTTGGGGCTTTAGCAGGTCTTTTGATAGAGATCAATCGTTTATTTCCGGATGCGTTGACATTCCCTTTTTTTTCGTTCTAGTTATTGACATGAGAAGGGGTGAAGAAGATTAGAGATAGAATCAAAAGATTTGTGACTAATCCCTCCCCCTCTTTTCTTTTTTTTTTTAGAAAAAATCGAATTAGAAATAATATTGTGAGAACAGAAATGTGTCTAGGGCAAGAAGATCATACAAGATCTTTTAATAAAATACTGTACATTGAATCGAATTCGATTCAAAATATACCTAAATATTAGTTTGTTGTTTTACTTCTTATTTTTTTATTTCTTTTTTCCTTCCTTTTTTCGCGGAAAGTAGAAGAATTGGTTGAATCAAAAACGCAAAGGAGGTTCATGGCCAAGGGTAAAGATGTCCGAGTAACGGTTATTTTAGAATGTACCAACTGTGTTAGAAACGGTCTTAATAAGGAATCAAGGGGTGTTTCCAGATATATTACTCAAAAGAATCGACACAATACGCCTAGTCGATTGGAATTGAGAAAATTCTGTCCCTATTGTTACAAACATACGATTCACGGGGAGATAAAGAAATAACTCGAATCAAGTGCCTGTGTGTCACTCTTACAAGTAACACGAAAAGGACATATTCTATATATACCATATTATTTTATATATTTTCATTTTAGTTAACATAATATAACTAACTAAAAAAAAAGCCAAATCAAATCCTATATTTTGAATTGGAAATCTTTTTGGATCAAATTGAAATAGGATTTTGAGGATAAGAAATAAACAAACCATGGAAAAATCCAAGCGACTCTTTCTTAAATCCAAGCGATCTTTTCGTAGGCGTTTGCCCCCGATCCAATCGGGGGATCGAATTGATTATAGAAACATGAGTTTAATTAGTCGATTTATTAGTGAACAAGGAAAAATATTATCTAGACGGGTAAATAGATTAACCTTAAAACAACAACGATTAATTACTATTGCTATAAAACAAGCTCGTATTTTATCTTTGTTACCTTTTCTTAATAATGAGAAACAATTTGAAAGAAGCGAGTCGACCGCCGGAGCTACTGGTCTTAGAACCATAAATAAATAAAAAAAAGTAGACTTACTTTACTCCTCAATTGAACCCAAATAAAAATCCGAACTCAAACACAGATTGATATTTTGTTCGAAAAATCGTAAGAAAAAAAATTGGGGAAGAAGAAGAAATCTTTTTTTATTGGATATTGGACATATTCGCTCATTTAATTTTGAACGACTTTATCATATTCTCTTTATCATACTAATTTCTACTCTACCTTCCCGGAGTTCATTCTCCAGCGAACTCCATTTAAAATATTCTGACAAATTCCTTACAATTTCCTTTTTTATTTTATGATCTGATCTCATTAGAAATCATATAAAGACAATTCCTATTTAATATAGCTATTTGTGCAAGTATTTTACGATTAAGAAGCAACTGTCTCTTGTACAGATTGTGTATTAATCTACTATAACTATAGGATACTCTATTCCCGCGAATTACTGCATTTATCCGAGTGATCCACAAACGACGAAAATCTATCTTTTTCCTATCTCTATCTCGATGAGACGAAACCAAAGATCTTATTTTCTGTTGAATAATTGTTCGAGTAAGTCTTGAACGAGCCCCCCGAAAGCTTGATGCAAATAAACGAATTTTTGTTCTACGTCTCCGAGCTATATATCCTCGTCTAATTCTAGTCATTGAATAAATGAAACTTTCATGAATAACTAATTGATTTCCTTTCTTTCAGTTATTCTTTTTCCTTTTCCTAGTTTATTAATAACAAAACGGATTCTTCCAATGTATAAAATAAAAATTCCAATGGCTTTTGCTACTATAACCTTCCCGACCACGATTTGTCTTTTCTTTTAGGCATTTCACCTCGAAACGAGTATTGATACTAGGTATCAAAAAACAGAAAAAAGGAATAAATAGAAATGAATAACGAAATAGTGGATTCCATCGTTTCTATGGTTATGTCTTAAACGGTGAGGTCCTCTATATATACCGGAGTCCCTTACTTCATTTAATCAATGCTATTAGCGAGTTGTACAGTTTCCGTTCTTCGGCTCTACCCATGAATTATCTAGTAATAGGTCTTTCACAACGAGATCTACCTATACAGTAACGGTATTTAATTATGAAGATTGGATGGGGTAGCTGACCCTCTTAGTCCGTTTTTGCAAGAGTATAGGCATAAGATTTCGGCTTTGAAAATAGGATTTCCCCGCTTAATGAATAACTATTTGTTACCAATGAGGAATTTTTTCTCATCGGAAACCATAAATTTCATATACAATAGAAGAATTGAATAGATCTTTTTTTTTTTAGTTTTCGATATATAGATAGTGAACGACCTTCTTCCTTCCATTTTATACTATTCAATAGTACTGATCATTGATACTGGAAAATTTCTTTCCCTTTTTTCTACCAATGGTGATCGGAACGAGTCGCACATACACCCTAGTACATGTTCCTCGACGCTGAGGACATCCCCCAAGAGCGGGGGATTTCGTGACATTTCTGATTGGCTGTCTTGTGTTTCTAATAAGTTGTTTAATAGTTGGCATGTTGAATCGTATACATAATAAATGGGCTGGTTTAGATCGATCCTAACCGGATGATTATGAATTACTTCTCTATTTAATAGATGAATAGAATATTATTAAACCCGGTAATAAGTAAGAAGATAAAATCTCAAATCGGCGATTTGCTTAAACTTACTGCTATTTTTTTTTATTCAATCGCTACAAGATCAACAATTCCATGAGCTTGGGCTTCTGTTGCTGACATAAAAACATCCCTTTCCATATCTTCGGATACAACCCATAGGGGTTTGCCCGTTCTTTGTACATAAACTCTTGTGATGGTTTCGCGCAGTTTCAGTAGTTCTTCTGCTTCCAGGATAAATTCTCCCGTTTGTGCCTCATAAAAAGAACTCGCAGGTTGATGTATCATTACCCTGATAATATAACAAATGGTTCCTCTATCTGGTGAGGAGAAGAGATAAAGAATAATAAAAAAAGAAAGATAGAATTGAGCAACCGTACAGGCATCTTTTGCGCATTGCATACGGCTATACAATGGAATTCACTTTACCTTCCATTTCCATCGAAGAAAGAGAAAAAATATAGATATAGGGTTTATCCGATTCAGATCGGCAAACGATCCAATTACCATCCTTCCTTTCGGAGCAGTTAAAAAATACTATGATGGCTCCGTTGCTTTTTATATATTTATCTCGTCTTTGATTCAGCAATCCCAAAGTTTCTTTTTTTTTTTCGTACTCTTTCATAACAATAACATAAATATTGTTAAAAGTTTTCTGTTGTGAAAACAAAAAAGTTTGTGACGCTGAAATGGTAATGGTCACCTATAAATAAGGTAAAATCGAGAATACCCTTTATTTTATACTAATTTC